TTCTAACCAGAACCTAAAAAGAAGACTAGTTTAAAAAACATGAAGTTTCGACCTTCAAGTTCTTAGTTACAAATCTAAGGTCTTCGAATGAAAATACTTTCCGCCATTCTATTTTCCCTATTCTTTCTCGGTATTGTAGGGGTCGTTATAAACCGACTACACCTTCTCTCTCTTCTACTCTGCCTAGAACTACTGCTGGTATCCCTTTTCCTAAAAATCACAACTTGATCACAAATACACGAGAGACTTACAACGCTGAAATTTTCTATCCTCCTACTCACATTTTCTGCTTGCGAAGCCAGAGCAGGACTAGCCCTAATGGTGTCCCTTTCTCGAAGACACAAAACGGATCTCCTAGTAAAAATAAAACTACTACAAAGATAAATGGCAACTTGAGCGCAACTCGGACTACAAGATGCATCTTCTCCTCTAATGGAGGAACTAGTTTACTTCCACGATTATACACTAATAATTTTAACACTTATCATAATTTTGGTCTTTTATGGTCTCATATCACTTATATCTTCCTCCTTTACCAATCGATTCTTCTTAGAAGGACAAGAGCTTGAAACTATTTGAACCATAGTTCCAGCAATAATCCTTATATTCATAGCATTCCCATCACTACAACTGCTTTACCTAATGGACGAAGTAAAAAACCCATTCTTAACTATAAAGGCGATCGGACATCAATGATACTGAAGCTACGAATACACAGACTACTATGAAATAGAATTTGACTCATATATGATACCAACCTCAGACCTGAAAACAGGCCAACCTCGTTTACTGGAAGTAGACAAACGATTAGTTCTCCCATACCAAAAACCAATACGAATACTAGTAACATCTGCTGACGTGTTACATTCATGAGCAGTACCATCCTTAGGAGTGAAGATGGACGCAGTACCAGGTCGATTGAATCAAACCTCATTCCTAATTAAACGAATAGGCCTATTTTATGGACAATGCTCCGAAATATGCGGAGCGAACCACAGATTCATGCCCATAGTAATCGAATCAGTTCCATTTAAAACCTTTGAAAAATGAATTACACAAAATGTAGAAGAATAAAACCCCAGATAGCTTAAAAAAAGCCTCAGCCTCTTGATCTGAAGTTGGAAAATCCTTCCTCTGGGGAATGCCACAACTTAACCTAGTATGATTTGCTACAAACTTCTTACTAGCATGATCTCTAATAACTATAATAACCTTAACACTAAAAAAGCAAGAATGATTTTCTAAAAAAGAAGAGAACACATCAGAAAAAGAAAGAATAAAACCTAAAATAACAGAAAGATGAAACTGGTAAAAAGCCTTTTTGGTCAATTTTCCCCTGACGTATTTTTACTTCTACCATTACAGATCATCTCATGTTTATTAGCCCTGAGATGATTTACACTAATATTCCCAACTAAATTTTTTAGTGGTCGTATAAATTATATATGAAAAGTAATCCGACTTGAATCCATTAAGATACTTTTTCAAAAAGTGAAGAAGGAAGCTCTTCCATGAATAAGAACATTAACTGTTGTGTTCTTTATAATTTTGTCTATAAAACTAATGGGACTATTTCCATATGCATTTTCGATTACTAGTCACGCCTCATTTACATATAGGCTAGCAATACCATTGTGACTAAGCGTAAAAGTACTAGGTTTCTACATTGCCTTTAGAAGACGACTAAGCCACCTAGTTCCACAGGGAACCCCACCATTTCTCATACCAATAATGATCATAATAGAGACACTAAGCCTAATAGCCCAACCCATAGCCTTGGGCCTACGACTAGCAGCAAATTTAACTGCTGGCCATCTATTAATATTCCTACTATCTACGGCTACATGACTCCTGATATCAAACCCTGTAATAAGAAGAATCACTCTAATCATATTAACATTATTATTCCTCCTAGAAATAGGCGTAGCTTGTATACAAGCCTACGTGTTCACGTCGCTTGTAAACTTTTACCTTGACCAAAACTTGTAATTATGACCCATCAACACCCCTTTCACCTAGTAGATCAAAGACCATGACCACTTGTTGCTGCCTTCGGAGCCTTAATCATGACTTCCGGGCTAGTTGTCTGATTTCACTCCGGAGCAATTTCACTCTTTATTTTAGGCTCCGTTGCCACAGCCATATGCGCCGCAAGATGATGACGAGACGTAATACGGGAAGCCACCTTCCAAGGTCACCACACTCTAGCAGTTATAAAAGGACTACGATATGGTATGCTTCTATTTATAACTTCCGAAGTATGTTTCTTCTTTGCCTTTTTCTGAGCCTTCTTTCATAGAAGACTAGCCCCTACCATAGAAATAGGAGTCACCTGACCCCCAACAGGTATTTCACCACTAAACCCATTTCTAGTTCCTCTTCTAAATACAGCCGTACTACTATCTTCTGGAATCACCATCACCTGGGCACACCATAGCATCATCGAAAAAAAACGAAAAGAAGCTATACAGGCGCTAGGACTAACCGTAATATTAGGTATTTATTTCACAGCCTTACAAGCATGAGAATACATAGACGCCCCATTCACCATAGCCGACAGAGTATATGGTTCTACTTTTTTTGTAGCTACAGGATTTCATGGACTTCATGTGATTATAGGTTCAACTTTCTTAGCAGTCTGCTTTTTTCGACTGCTAAACCACCACTTTTCTAATCACCATCACTTTGGGTTTGAAGCCGCAGCCTGATACTGACACTTCGTGGACGTAGTATGATTATTCTTGTATGTATGCATCTACTGATGAGGATCATAAGAGGAGGAAGGACTCTAACCCTCATCTATTGATTTCAAGTCAAACGCATAAACATTCTGCCACTCCTCCATGTAGCCTTTATATAAATAAGACAAGTGAAACTAGTAACTTTCATATCACTATCAATTTTACTTTCCGCCATCCTACTTATAGTAGGCCACTTTCTCCCAAGACGAGTCCTAGAACTTGAAAAGAGATCCCCATATGAATGTGGATTTGACCCTATCAAATCTGCACGGTTACCATTTTCATTCCGATTCTTCTTAATAGCGATACTATTCTTAATATTTGACTTAGAAATAGCACTTCTATTTCCAATTTTGCCATCCTCAAGAACAAATTTACTCCATTTACTCCCTCTCTCATCCATATTCCTCATTATATTAGCAGCGGGACTAGCCTATGAATGAGACCAAGGCGGACTAGAATGAGCAGAATAAATAAATGATAACACTCTTAACTATATCACTTTTTTCATCAATTTTGCTTTCACTAAAACGATGAAAATGAACCTCATTACTTTATTCCCTAACAATTTTAACATTTACATCTATTACTATAATGAAAACACCAAACATAGGAAACTGATCATTTTTGAGACTCCACTTCGCAACAGACAGCCTGTCTTCTCCACTAATAATACTAAGCTGCTGATTAGCACCACTATGTTTCCTATCACAGAAAAAATTAAAGGTAAAAAAACAACAGAAACAACGTTCCTTTTTATTTCTCGTCTGTGCCATTACTTTGTTTTTAATATTAACCTTTTCCTCACTAAATATACTTTCGTTCTTTATCTGCTTTGAGTCTACGTTAATTCCGACCTTAATCCTAATTACACGGTGAGGTGCAAAAGTTGAACGTCTACAAGCAGGAACATACTTTCTGTTTTATACACTAGTTGGTTCTTTACCACTACTATTTTCTATAATTTTAATCAGAAGAAACAAAAAAACGCTTACAATACCTGTATCAAAAGCCTTATCACTGGAAACCACTACATTAACTTCACTATTTTCCATAGAAATCTGATGACTTATAACTGTAGTAGCATTTTTAGTGAAGATGCCAATTTACGGTTTCCATCTATGACTCCCAAAGGCACATGTGGAAGCACCAGTAGCTGGATCAATGATACTAGCAGCCATACTACTAAAGTTGGGCGGATATGGTATAATCCGACTAAACGCACTATTCCCAAGAGTAGGTGTATCTTCAAGTATAATTTTAATTTTATGCTGCTGAGGCTCACTAATAACCAGAATCCTATGCATACGACAAACAGATTTAAAGGCACTAATTGCCTATTCTTCAGTGGGGCACATGAAACTAGTGGCAGCTGGAGCGCTTATATTCTCAGATTGATCAATAAGAGGAGCACTTATGTTAATGATAGCACATGGTCTTGTATCTTCATGCTTATTCGCCTTAGCCAAAGTACTATACGAACGGACACATACGCGAAACATTTTTGTAACACGGGGATTCAAGACCATTACAACCCTGCTACCTGTATGATGACTACTCGCTTGCGCAGCCAACCTAGGCCTACCACCACTCCCAAAATTAATAGGAGAAATTATAATCTTGACAAGAGCTATAAGATGAAGTATTTACCTCGCTCCAATAGTAGGACTAGCTACCGTCTTTGGCGCAATATATTCTTTATTAATTTTTCAAAAAACTAAAACTCAAAGAACAGTAATCACTGCAATGTCATTCTACAAAATAAACCCTCGAGAACACATCACCGTGTTCTTCCACTTATTTCCGTTGCTATTTATTATAATAAAACCAAATTCGTGTATGATTTGATCTAAATAGTTTATAAAAATACTAATTTGTGACATTAGAGATGGTAACATATTACCTTTAGATCCCTCTTGAGCTCTATGTGAATATTCTTGGCCTGCTAAGCCAAAGAATCCGTGGTTTAACTCCATAGAGAGCTCGATGTTTATGTCTTCAAAAATTCTAAAAACAACCATAACTTTAACCATATTTTCTCTTCTCATAGCAGCATCAATTTTCACAAAAAAGGAAAATGATATCTTGAATCTCCGAAAAATAAAGAAAGACGCTGTAGCACTCTCCACAATGAAGATACTAACACTACTATCAATAACAAACCTAATACTTTTTATAACTGGTGAAGGACTTCCATTCTGTACATCCCTATCTACTTTCTGAATTAAAAAAACTAGAGTAAAATCCGTAATCTCCATTAAAATTGACAACAACTTCATATTCTTTTCCACAACCGCTCTCATAGTCACCTGGTCAATAATGGAATTTTCCATATACTACATGAACAGAGACCCTTACAGAAAAAAATTCTTCCGGTTATTAATGATATTTTTACTAAACATGCTAATCCTGACATCAGCAAAAAACTTATTCCTTTTTTTTATTGGATGAGAAGGTGTTGGATTTTTGTCCTTTCTCCTAATAAGGTGGTGAACCACTCGAACCGACGCCAAAGCATCCGCTTTACAAGCAATAATTTATAAACGAATTGGTGATATCGGTATAATAATCCTAATTTCTGCAACACTAATAAAAGCAGGAAGATGAAACATGAACAGAATCATAGGTAATAAAATTAATGAAATTTGACTTTCAATCATAATGTTTTCCTCTTTACTAGGTGCTGTAGGAAAGTCAGCTCAATTCGGACTACACCCATGACTACCTGCAGCAATGGAAGGTCCAACACCTGTCTCAGCCTTACTACATAGATCAACCATGGTAGTAGCAGGTGTTTTTTTACTAATACGAATAACTAGACTTATAAGTCCAACACAATTGTTCTTGAAAATTACACTAACAATGGGTGCCATCACCTCAATATTCGCCGCTACCTCAGCTTTTCGACAACACGATATAAAGAAGATAATCGCCTACTCCACTACAAGACAACTAGGCCTAATGATTCTATCAATAGGTCTGGGAAACCCAATAATTGCCCTATTCCATATATGTACTCACGCCTTTTTCAAGGCCATGTTATTCCTATGCTCTGGAAGTATAATTCACAGGTACAAAAAAGAACAAGATCTACGAAAGATGTCCAAAATAACACAAACACTCCCTATAACAGCTGCTTGCCTATTCTTAGGAAGAATAGCCCTAATGGGCATACCTTTTTTAAGTGGATTCTATTCAAAGGATCTCATACTTGAACTAATAGTAGAAAACCCTTCAAACCTTCTATCGTTTTTCCTTGCAACAATAGCAACTTTACTGACGGCAGCCTACAGGTTCCGCATCATAACATTCTGCTTCATGAACAAAGTAAAAACAAAAACAATAAAACCAGCAAAAGAAGAAAAACCAAACCTTTTCAAACCTCTTATACGACTAGCAGTCGGCTCAATCTTCGTCGGATGAATAATTTCCTGTTGGCTTATAGAAACCCCTAGTCTTTTCCCAAAAAAAATAATAAAGACACTACCTATTATAGTAACAATTGCAGGTGCTAGAATTGCTAGCACAACAATACTTTTCTACAAAAACAAAACAACTTTTAAAACATTCCTAACAAAGACCTGATTTTACTCCAAAGTAACTCACACATTAACAAGAACTATTACAAAAACCTCTGCCCTAAATTTAACGACGCGAACTTTAGACCGAGGGTGAAGTGAAACAGCAGGAGGACAAGGAATATTTGCCTTCAACAAAAAAATGACTAAGAAACAACAAATAACCCAAAGTGGCTACATTAAGCAGTACCTTCTCTCGATATCTCTGGTAATAAGTTGTACCTTCCTCCTAACAATTTTACTATAAAAGTTGTGATGAGGTAAAGCGCCCGGAGAGACGAAAGAGAATAACCGAAAGACACGACCAAGGCTACAACAAGAACCACCAACAAGGCAAGCCCACCAATAACGAGATAAAAACCCCCAACAGAATATAAAAAAGACAGACTAGATAAATCTTCTAACACACAAACCAGGCTGTATTCTCAACCCGACTCCAAAAAATCCTCAAATATAAACAAGACTCAAGAAGATAAAACAAAGAACAGCGCCAGCACTTCACCTAGATTCCTAACAGTTGGATAACGATCAGCTGACAAAGCTCTAGAATAAACAAAAACGACTAACATTCCACCCATATATATCAAGAGAAGTAGAAGTGCCAAAAACCCTAAACCCAGAGAAGTAAGAACTACACAACCAAAAAGAGAACTAACAACTAGCCCTAAAGCAGCATAGTAGGGTGACAATCTATAAAACACCAAAGTGCTACCAAGAAGGAGAAGTAACATAAACACATAAAACACCATTTATATAAATGACAGGTCCCCTACGAAAGAGGCATCCTCTTTTCCGGATAATAAATGGTTCTCTAGTAGACTTACCAGCACCCAGAAACCTTTCCATATGATGAAACTTTGGCTCCCTTTTAGGTTTATGCCTCGTCGTTCAACTCATTACCGGTATTTTTCTAGCAATGCACTACACCGCCGACATCTCACTCGCCTTCTCCTCTGTTAGACACATATGCCGGGACGTTAAATATGGTTGACTTCTACGGAACATTCACGCCAACAGAGCTTCATTCTTCTTCATATGCCTATACTGTCACATCGGACGAGGTATTTACTACGGCTCCTATGTGAAAGAAGAGACATGAAAAATTGGCGTAATTTTATTTTTAATTACCATGATAACAGCTTTTGTAGGTTACGTACTACCATGAGGCCAAATGTCCTTTTGAGCAGCAACAGTGATCACCAACTTACTATCAGCAGTTCCGTATATTGGGGAAAACCTCGTACAATGAGTATGGGGTGGTTTCTCAGTAGACAAAGCCACACTAACCCGATTCTTTACCTTCCACTTTTTATTCCCCTTCATAATCGCAGCCCTATCCATCATACACTTACTATTCCTTCACCAAAAAGGGTCAAAAAACCCAACGGGGCTAGACAGAAGATATGACAAGACGCCATTCCACGTCTACTTCTCAACTAAGGACTTAGTAGGTTTTCTCGTCCTCCTAGTAGGAGTACTAGCTCTTGCCTTGCTTGCACCAACTGCCCTAAAAGACCCAGAAAACTTTATCCCAGCAAACCCATTAGTAACACCGACCCATATACAACCAGAATGATACTTCTTATTTGCATATGCCATTCTACGATCTATCCCTAAAAAGCTAGGAGGAGTAATAGCCTTGGTCGCAGCAGTGTTAGTCTGGTTCTTGGTACCAATAATGCACACCTCCTCAAATCAAGCCTCTACATTCCGACCAATAAGCCAAATACTATTTTGAACCTTAGTCGCAACATTCCTAATTTTGACCTGAATAGGCAGACAACCAGTAGAAGAACCCTACATACTAATAGGCCAAATAGCCTCGATACTCTATTTCTCCATTTTCATAATTTTATTCCCAAGAGTATCGATAGCAGAGAAAAAGCTCTTACTGCGATATTAAAGTAGCTTAAGGCCAAAGCTTGGCGTTGAAAATGCCAGATCAAAGGTTAAACTCCTTTCTTTAATAAAAGCTTGGTTCTAGCTTAAAACTTAGCTTTTTTCTGTCTGCCACATGTAAATCTTAAGGTACCCCAGCGAGTTATATTTTTCTTTACGTCAACAAGAAAAATACTAAACGATAAGTCCAAAGACACAACGAAACATAAAGCTCGCGATCCGCAGTGCTTAACTTTATTTAATCTGGGAAACCAGGAAATAGACAAGAAAAACCAAGGGCGGTTAATAACGTGCCAGCAACCGCGGTTACACGTTAGACCCTTAGTTAAGTAGAACCGGTTAAAGGAAACAAGGTTATGCAAACCCTACTTTAGAACAAATCCTAGCAGTAACAAGCTGAAGAAGAAAAAACAAAGTAGAGAAACTTAATTAAAAGAATAAGACATAAACTGGAATTAGATACTCCACTATACTTTTAAGTAAAACCCAAAACACCAGAGCAGTACGGCTTACAAGGCTAAAACTTAAAGAACTTGGCGGTTTTCTAGCCCTTTTCGGAGGAGCTTGTCATTGAATTGATAACCCACAAGAAACCTTACCGTCCCTGGATAAAACCCCAGCCTGTATACCATCGTCGCCAGTCCACCTCATCAGAAAGTGGACGACAAGGAACTCCCCCAAACGTCAGATCAAGGTGCAGCCAATGGGTACGGGAATAGATGAGCTACTTTGCTTAACAACAGAGGATCTTCCACTTAAAAAGGAAATGAAAAAGGATTCGACAGTAATTACCTACAGAAAAATCTAATGAAACCAGCTCTAGAATGCGCACACATCGCCCGTCACTCTCGTCAAACGAGGAGAAAAGTCGTAACATAGTAGGTGTACCGGAAGGTGTACCTGGAAGGCTCTTATAGTCTAGATAACACGAAGGCTTTTCAAGCCTTAAACCCAAGTTAAACCCTTGGTAAGAGCACCTTAGCCATAAAAGTTTAGGTCAAACAACCAGTCTTGTAAACTGGCAAAGGGGGTTTAACTCCTCCTTATGGTTTTAATAAATTTTACCCCCTTTGAGTCCCCCCCCGAGCTAGTTTCTCGTACTTCCCTCCGAATCTCACTCGGGTTATTTCTTTTTTCTTCTTTTTACATTACTGCTGCAACATCCATCCTCTCACAAGAAACTGATTAGGCCTTCACACTCGGACACCTTCGTCTACAACTTATACCCATTTCATGGTATGGCGAATGTTAACTCGGTGTGACGATTAAATTTATACTGTCATTTATATAAATGACATGACTCTCACCACACAAGGGCTAGTTTATAAAAACGGCTGCTTTGGGAGCAACAGATATAGGTAAAACCTATGCCCTTGAATTGAAATTGAAAAGGTGGGTGACGAACTCACATCTAGGGAACCAAAAACCCTTATTTTACAATTAAAATACCTTTCATTACAGTATACACCTTCCAATCCCCACAAAAATAATGAGTTGAAGCTGAACTTTATAGCATTTGGCCGTTAACCAAAAGGATGGAGGTTTTAACCCTTTCAACTCAGAAAACAAGTTTAGGTAGCAAAGAAAGTTAATGCTATAGATTTAGGCTCTATGACCACAGGTGCAAGTCCTTTCCTAAACTCTAGGCCTTTCACTACTGTGAACTTCGGCGAATCGAGCCGAATCACTTACTTGCAAGGTAAGTATTTTACTTAAACTAAGTTCACCCACAAGAAGACTTAGGTTAACTAAACTCTGAGCCTTCAAAGCTCTCAATACAGATTTAACTTCTGTAGTCTTTGTAAACATAGAACCAGGTCTTAAGGTGTTAAACACATTTAATTGCAAATTAAAAGTTACTAGGCACAACCCTAGTTAAGACTTTCAGAACAGTTTGAATTGCACAAACCTCAGCTCCGTGTAAAAGAGATGCTTACTCCCTAGCTATATTCTGAGAGTTCTAATGGCAAAGCCTAGGGATTTTTCTTCCCCATTTTTGATCTGACAATCCAACGTTTTAACTAAACTAAGGCTTCTTCTATAAAGGCAAGATGACTGAAAAAGTAGGGGATTGTAAATCCCTTAATGCAGGCGAAACCCCTGCTCTTCGCCAAATATAAATAACACTTCTATTTATATAAATAGAAGTGTGGTCCGACCGAAACATACAAAACTCTAGCAATATACGTTTTTATTATAGTGAAATAATATACCTGACTTCCAATCAGGAGACCCTGGTAAACTCCAGGAAATCGTAACTAAAATCTAAAGTAAAGTAAGCTAAACTAAGCTTTTGGGTTCATACTCCAAAAATGGGGGCTAAAATCCCTCCTTTACAAGTGTAACACAATAATACAACCTTAATAGCAAAGCGGTAATGCAGGGGACCTAAGCTCCCCTACCAAAAGTTCAATTCTTTTTTAAGGTTGTGGACATCTTATTGTTTCTGCTTCAAGCCCTAATATTTTTAGTACCAATATTAATATCAGTAGCATTTCTAACACTCGTAGAGCGAAAGGTTTTAGGTTATATGCAATTCCGAAAGGGCCCAAATGTTGTTGGACCATATGGTCTTCTTCAACCATTCGCAGACGCCCTAAAGTTGTTCGTAAAGGAAACACTAAAGCCATCAACCGCTTCACCATATCTATTCTTTTTCTCCCCATTCCTATTTTTAACTCTAGCATTAATTCTCTGGTCCCTCATACCAATACCACAACCAACTTTAAAACTTAAATTATCACTACTACTAGTCCTTGGGATTTCCAGACTAGCCGTCTACTCCCTACTAGGATCCGGTTGAGCTTCGAAATCAAAGTACTCACTGTTGGGTGGAATACGAGCAGTAGCCCAAACCATCTCCTACGAAATAAGAATGGGGTTAATACTTATATCAATAGTAATATGAAGCGGGTCCTTTTCTTTAACCGAAATAAAAATTTCTCAAGAAAAATGCTGAATGGCACTTCCTCATTTCCCCCTACTGATAATGTGGTTAGTCTCCACACTAGCCGAAACCAACCGAGCCCCATTCGACCTAACAGAAGGTGAATCAGAACTGGTTTCAGGTTATAAAGTTGAATATGCTGGCGGTCCATTTGCCCTGTTTTTTATAGCAGAATATGCAAAAATAATATTTATGAAAGCCTTAAGAGTGATTTTATTTTTGGGCGGAGGAAGTCCATTTAAATCAACACCAATTTTGAGAAGACTAACCTTAGCAACAAAGTGTATAATTTTAGTATTCTTCTTTCTCTGAGTACGGGCCTCCTACCCACGATTTCGATATGATCAATTAATGCACCTGACTTGAAAGAACTATTTACCCCTATCACTAGGTATATTTTCTTTCGCACTCAGAATAATATTGCTGTTCAAAGCATCACCACAAACAATATAAAAAGGGTTTAATCCTAGTTGGAATGCCTGACCGATAATCAAGCAAAAGAGGTTAAATTCCTCTTAAACCCTGTGAAACGACCTATATTTTCCTTTTTATTAACAAGACTACTTATTGGAACAATACTAGTAATCTCATCAAAACACTGATTCCCAATATGGTTAGGACTAGAGCTCAGAACCTTGTCTGTCATACCATTACTCAGATATAAAAAACAATCTCGAAGAACAGAAGCAACTTTGAAGTACTTCCTAGTCCAAGCATTTAGTGCTGCCTTACTCTTAAAAGGGGCAATACTAAGTCTATGATTAAAAAACAGATGAAAAATATCAAGAACCATTCACCCACTAGCGCACTTCTCAATTTCTGTAGCACTGATAATAAAGATTGGGCTTGCTCCTTGCCATTTCTGATTTCCTGATGTTCTCAGCGGCATTCCATTCCTAAGCGTAATAATTATAGCATGCTGACAAAAGATAGCCCCTGTCTTTCTTTTACTTTCTATTATTAAAACGGTTCCATCAGAGCCTCTAATTTTCTGCTCCACTTTATCTGTACTCATAGGAGGCTGAGGAGGTCTAAACCAAATAAGAATACGAAAGATATTGGCATACTCATCAATCAGGCACTTAGGATGAATTTGCTGCACAGCCTTCTTTTTACCAGAAGCATCTATAATACTTTTTTTATTTTACATAATAAAAAAAGCCACAATTATACTCATATGCAGAAACAACTCACTCTTTTCACTCTCCACTCTAAAAAAGACCAACCTAACCCCCTCAATAGCCGTTTTATTCTCTATTGGTCTACTATCGCTAGGAGGCCTTCCACCCTTAGGAGGCTTTATAAACAAGTTAATACCATTATTTATTTTCGTCCTTAACAATAGAAATCTTATTATTCCATTCTTCCTAGCTGGAAGATTATTAAGATTGTTCTTCTACCTACGAGTAGTTTTTAATACCAGCCTAACCCTATTTCCACAACAAAGACTAAAAATCCTAACCTCTCGACTAACAAAAGAAACCAAAACCAAATACATTATCAGAATTGCGTTCCCCTTATCAATATGAGGTTTGTTATTAACTCCAATATTCTTTCTATTTATATAAAGAAAAGTTTTCAAAACGAACCAACAAAACTTTTTAAGACTTTTACAACTCACAAGTACCCCAAGGGAAAGTTGAAATAAAATGAAAATAAAAAGGAGAAGAAGAGAAAGTCGTACCTTTTGTATTATGGTTTAACAAGATTACCAGGATAATTATCCAACCCCCGAAATCCAGAGAGCTAATCCCCACCATTCGAAGGAATTTTATCACTTACTGTTTCAAGAGTAAAGTAAGAGTAAGGATTAGAAATGAAATGTTAAACGCGCTGGATGATAGCTGGTTTCCTAAGAAATAGGTTTTAGCCTACTCCCCTTATAAATCACCAAATCCCTTCAAGAAAGACACCAGAAATTCAACGTTAAAAAGGAGAAGAAGAGAAGAGGAGACAAGTTCTCTTCTCAAAAAGGAAACAACCAGGAAATAAGGAAAGGACAAAATAACTGTTAAAGAGAAACTCCCAAGTAGGCCTAAAAGCTGCCATCTAAAAGAAAGCGTTAAAGCTCAAGTAACAAATTTTATCTTAAAATAAATGAAAAATTCCCCAAACCTTTTTTTAACTATTAGGACACGACGATAATGTTAAAACGAGTAAGAAAAAGAAACTTTTCAGCCGATAAGGGAAATTTAACTTCTTAACCAAGGAAACTTTTTAATTTTTATATAACGAACATAAGAAACATATTATCCCAATCCGACACAGGTATCAAAAAAAAAGGTGAAAAGAAAAGGAAGGAACTAGGCAAAGATTTAGAAGATGACTGTTTACCAAAAACATAGCCCCCTGCAATTAATTACATAGGGGGTGCAGCCTGCCCAGTGGAATTTTATATCTAAACGGCCGCGGTATCTTGACCGTGCAAAGGTAGCATAATCACTTGTCTCTTAAATGGGGACCCGTATGAATGGCTTCACATCTTCAAACTGTCTCCCTTTTCTCCCTCATAAACTTCTACACACGTGAAGAAGCGTGTAAAAGTAAGAAAGACGAGAAGACCCTGTCGAGCTTTAGTCAACACCGAAACAACTAAAACTCTTAGAGAATACAACCCTTTCGGCATAGACTTTGGTTGGGGCAACCGTGGAGAAAAATAAACCTCCAGACAATTAGGCAGAAATCTCTTCTTCTCAAAATTTTAAAACGAACCAGTTCTTTTCTGGGAAACGGAAAAAGTTACCGCAGGGATAACAGCGTTATCTCCTCTAAGAGCTCATATTGACGAGGAGGTTTGCGACCTCGATGTTGGATTGGGGTAACCTAAGGGTGCAGCAGCTCTTAATGGTTGGACTGTTCGTCCATTAATCCCCTACATGATCTGAGTTCAGACCGACGTGAGTCAGGTCAGCTTCTATCTTCTTTTAATTTTTCCCAGTACGAAAGGACCGGAAAAATGTCTTCAATAATTTACATCAAAAGACAAACAACAAAAACTACTTTCTATGAAAAACAAAGCCATAACCACCCTAACACCAAACATCACGCCCTTAGATTTCTCTCTTTTTCACCAAACCCTTCCTCCTTCACAAGGTAGACCCCTTACAAACTTTTAAATTTTCAAACACAAATAAGAAACATGAACCTAAACCGCTGACTATTCTCCACAAAACACAAGGACATTGGTACCCTCTACCTAATCTTCGGTGCATGAGCAGGCATGGTTGGAACAGCCATGAGCGTTATAATCCGAACAGAACTAGCTCAACCAGGATCCCTTTTACAAGATGACCAAATTTACAACGTGGTCGTCACAGCTCATGCTTTAGTTATGATTTTTTTCATGGTTATGCCCATCATGATAGGAGGATTTGGCAACTGACTTATACCATTAATGATAGGAGCACCAGACATGGCCTTCCCCCGAATGAACAACATGAGATTTTGACTAGTTCCTCCATCCTTCATTCTACTTTTAGCCTCAGCAGGAGTAGAAAGAGGAGCCGGAACAGGATGAACCATCTACCCACCACTATCAAGAAAAATTGCTCACGCAGGAGGATCAGTCGACTTAGCAATTTTCTCCCTTCACTTAGCAGGAGCATCATCTATTCTAGCCTCCATAAAATTTATAACAACAGTTATAAAAATGCGAACCCCTGGAGTTACGTTTGACCGATTACCTCTATTTGTTTGATCCGTCTTCATCACCGCAATCCTCCTACTGCTGAGACTCCCAGTCCTAGCAGGAGCCATAACTATGCTCCTAACCGACCGGAAAATAAAAACAACCTTCTTCGACCCTGCTGGAGGAGGAGACCCCATCCTATTCCAACACCTATTCTGATTCTTTGGACACCCAGAGGTTTACATTCTAATACTTCCTGGGTTCGGAATGATATCCCACGTAATAGCTCACTACAGAGGAAAGCAAGAACCATTCGGATATCTAGGTATGGTGTATGCAATGGTCGCTATAGGTATACTAGGTTTCCTTGTATGAGCACACCATATGTTTACTGTGGGAATGGACGTTGATACTCGTGCATACTTTACAGCCGCCACAATGATTATTGCCGTCCCTACAGGTATTAAGGTTTTCAGATGAATGGCCACGTTACAAGGCTCAAAGCTAGTATGAGAAACACCATTACTATGGGCACTAGGTTTCGTCTTCTTATTTACAGTAGGAGGACTAACAGGAATCGTCCTAGCGAATTCTTCTATAGACGTTATCCTACACGATACCTACTACGTGGTAGCCCACTTCCACTACGTTCTATCAATGGGTGCTGTGTTCGCTATCTTCGCTGGATTCACACACTGATTCCCATTATTTTCTGGCACCGCGCTACACCCTCTATGATCCAAGGTCCAATTTTTCATAATGTTTATAGGAGTCAACCTAACTTTCTTTCCACAGCACTTTCTAGGCCTAGCCGGAATGCCACGACGATACTCAGACTACCCAGACGCCTACACAACATGAAAAACAGTCTCCTCGATAGGCTCAATCGTATCCTTAATAGGTGCACTATTCTTCCTATTCTTAATATGGGAAGCCTTCGCATCCCAACGGAAGGTCCCAACTCCTTCATTCGTCAACAGATCTTTAGAGTGACAATACGAAAGATTTCCCCCTTCTCACCACACTTTCGAAGAAACGCCAACAACATTTTTACCAATAAAGTAA